TCTTATTTTCTTAATTTTTAGAAAAGAAAAAAAAAAACTATGCCTAAACCAATATTAAGTAAAAAAAGCATGGCACTTCGAGTTCGATATGCAAAAATAATTTTTTTTTTTTCAAAACCATTAGATTATATATCGAAAGAGTCGTATGAAAAAGGGGTATTTACGATTTTATATAATTATAATACTCTATTTTAGTGTCACAATTCTTTTTTGTTTTCATTTTTCATAGCAGAGACATTTAACAACATTAATTATTTTAATTGAATTTCAAAACAAAAAAGAAACTTTTGGATTGCTGAATAAAAAACTACACTAAATAAGAGAGCAACGGAATCATCATATTCTTTAAAAAATATTCTCAAACAAAAAAGAAAGGTGATTATTATATTTTGGATTAGTTACTGATTTGGGTCTGATAGACCCGGTATATTATATATATATTTTATATTTCTGCAATGGAAGGTAAATTTCATATTTATAGTAGAGCCGAGCCGTATGCTATATAAAAAAGATGCCTGTACGGCTTTAAATTGAATTTTTTTTATATGCCCTACCTTATAATCCAAGATTAGGAAAAACTCCTATTCTGTTAGACTCTCAGCTCAGGGTAATGATCCATCAACCTGCTACTTCTTTTTATGAGGGACAAGCAGGAGATTGTATGCTGGAAGCAAATGAATTACTGAAAATACGAAAAACTATGACAAATATTTATGCACGAAGAACAGGCAAAGCTTCCTGGCAGATATACAAAGACATGGAAAGGGATCTTTTTATGTCAGCAGAAGAAGCTCAAGCCCACGGAATTGTTGATATGGTCGCAGATTAAAGAAAGTAAACAAACTCAAATTATCTCAAATTATAATATAGGAATATAATTCTATGGTCGCAACGTGTGCTACACCCCCGTCCCGTCCGCCTTCTTCTCTATTGGATTTGCTTTTGATGCTTTTGAAGCGATTCATTACTAAAGTAGTAGAGTTTTTTTTTAAAGTAGTAGATTTTTATTTTGATGTAGTAGATTTTTTTTTTGATATGGTAGATTTATTTTTTGATGTAGTATATTTTTTTTTTGAGGTAGTATATATTTTTTTTAAGGTAGTATATTTTTTTTTTTATACTGATGATGATGATGATTTAGAAAATCAAAAATGAAGTTGAAAATAAAGAAAATCAAAAATTGTATAAAAAAAAAAATATTGTTTTTCTTACTTATTTATCAATAAGATCAATAAGTTAGTGTTACTACTTTATCAATTTTATCAATAAAAATCAAGATAAAAAGTATAGTAGTATAGTAATTATACTACTATACTTTTTATCTTTACTTAAAAGCAGTATTCATGAATAATAAAGGATTACTCAAATAACCCTTTCCAAAAAAGTCTTACTCAAAAGTATTATCCCCCAACCATTTCCAAACAAAGTATTATATACTCAAAAGGATTACTCATGAGTAAGAAATTAAAAAGTATTCCCGAAAGGTATTACCCATAAATAAAGGATTTGCTATTTTAGCTTTTTAATTGTCTTTTAGTTGTTCTTTACTTTAATTGTCTTACCAACCGGATTTTCTAGAATCTAAAAAATTCATAATTATCCGGTTAGGATTGATCTAAACCAGCTCATTATATATATATGACTCACCATGCCAACTATAAAACAACTTATTAGAAACACAAGACAGCCAATCCGAAATGTAACAAAATCTCCCGCTCTTCGGGGATGCCCTCAGCGCCGAGGAACATGTACTAGGGTGTATGTGCGACTCGTTTAGATCATAGACTAAAATATAAAAATCTAGTCTATTAATAAGAATTATATATATAATTCTATTGTGTATAAAATTTATGGTTTCGATTGGTGCAAACCGAATCAGCTTAATTTGTAATTTAAGATGAAAAATACTTTCCCATTGGTAACAAATAGTTATCCATTAAGCGGGAAAAATCCAAATTTAAATAAAAAATTATGCCCTAAATTTTGCAATAACGGACTAAGAGGGTCAACTACCCAGTTAATCTTCATACTTAAATACCGTTACTGTATAGCTAGATTTTCTTGTGAAAGACCTATTACTAGATATTTCATGGGTAGAGCCTATAAGTGTGAACTGTACAAGTTCACAATAACATTGATTGAATGAGGATTCAATGAAAGAAGGGGCTCCGGTGTATAGAGAGGACCTCACCGTTTAACAAGTAATCATAGAAACGATGGAACCCACCATTTCTTTGTCTATTTCTATTAAATTAACTATGCTTTTTTGAATACCTAGTATCAATAGAAGTTCTTATTAAGGGGTTAAATACTTAGAAAAATAAAAAAAAAATCGTGGTTGGGAAGGTTATAGCAGCAAAAGCCATTGGAATTTTTATTTTATACATTGGAAGAATCCATTTTGTTATTAATAGACTAGGAAGGATAAAAGAATAACTGAAAGAAAAAAATAAAATAGTTATTCATCAAAGTCTCTTTTATTCAATGACCAGAGTTAAACGAGGATCTATCGCTCGAAAACGGAGGACAAAAATTCGTTTTTTTACATCAAGCTTTCGCGGAGCTCATTCAAAACTTACTCGAACTATTTCGCAACAGAAAATAAAAGCTTTGTTTTCGGCTCATCGGGATAGAGATAGGAAAAAAAGGGATTTTCGCAGTTTGTGGATCAGTCGAATAAACGCAATAATTGCCCAAAATAAAAACAACGTATACTGTATTTATAGTAAATTGATGTATAATCTGTACAAGAGTCAATTGCTTCTTAATCGTAAAATAGTTGCACAAATAGCTATATTAAAAGGGAATTGTCTTTTTATGATTGCCAAGGAGATCATAAAAAAAAATAAAAATTCCCCGGAGACTCAACTCCGGGAAGGTGGTAGAATAAACGGGATTTGTATGATAAAATAGAATTCATATGATAAAGTTATCAAAATAAATAAACAACCACGCTCAAAAAAATCACCTATTATCTTTTTTCGTACAACGCAACATCCTCAATAGGATTGTCGTATTTTTCGAAAAAAAAAAATAAATAAATATCAATCCGCATTGAATTTGAGTTTCGATTCAAAATGAAATTTACTTGAAGAGTAACTCTATTTTTTTTTTTTTTTTAGAACAGTAGTAGGAGTTCTAGTGATCGACTTGCTTTTTTCATATTTTTTTTTTTCATTATTAACATATTTTTTTTTTTCATTATTAACAAAATTTTTTTTTTCATTATTAACAAAAGGTGACGAATTAACAAAAGGTAACAAAGATAAAATACGAGCTTGTTTTATAGCAATCGTAATTAATCGTTGTTGTTTTAAGGTTGATCTATTCACGCGTCTAGATAATATTTTTCCTTGTTGACTAATAAGTCGATAAAGTAAACTCATGTTTTTATAATCAATTCGATCCCCCGATTGGATCGGGGACAAACTCCTACGAAAAGATTGCTTAGATTTAACAAAGAGTCGCTTAGATTTATCCATGGTTTGTTTATTCCTATACCGAAAATCCCATTTCTTATAAAAAAAAAGGATTTGTTTTATTTATATTCTTATTTTTTTTTTTTTTTTAATATATATTTATATTTGTTATATAAGGAAATATATGCTATTTATAGATTGTTATATATATAATTTATAGAATCTAATTTATAGAATTTACCTCCTAAGGGTGACACACAAGCAATCCATTTTATCTATTTCTTTATCTCGACGTGAATCGTATGTTTGCAACAAAAGGGACAGAATTTTCTCAATTCCAATCGACTAGGTGTATTGTGTCGATTCTTTTGAGTAATATATCTAGAAATACCCCTAGATTCCTTATTAACACTCTTTTTATCACAACTGCTACATTCCAAAATAACAGTTATTCGTATATCTTTGGCCATTAACCTCCTTTGGTTTTTTTTTTTGACTCACTTAACTCTTCTATTTTAAGATTCGAAGCGAAGAAGAAAAAAGGAACGAAAAAAGTATAAGTTGATAATTCAAAATCAAATTATGAAAGATTTTGTTCCAAATTAATTTTATATAGTACAGTAATAATTCAGGAATACAATGATTTAGAACTATATTTCGAATCACAGTACAGTATTTCTTTTAAATATCTTGTATGATATTATTGACCCGCCCAAGTATTCTATTACAATTCCATTTATGGTCTCACTCTATTATTAAATTAATAGCAATGGAATTGAATTAATACTTCAATTCCATTGAAACCTGGGAAAAACACCTAATTTCACTGAGGCCAAATCCACCTTTCTTAAATTAATTTGCTCTTTTTTTTTTTTTCGAACTTATTCTAGTCTAATTATAAAAAAAAAAAAACGAACGAAGAGGGATTTAATCACAGAATATTTTATTGGATCTCTAATCTTTGTCACCCCTTCCCGTGCCAATAACTAGAATCAAAAAAAGGGAAATGTCAATGCATCCGGGAATAAACGATTGATTTCTATCAAGAGACCTGCTAGAACCGCGAACCATAGAGTACTTGCCACTGGTGCCACAGAGAGATATGTTTTTAGATCTCGCATTTCAAATCCTCCTTCGTTTTTTTCTTGTAATTTGTAATACATAATTACATATAGGAATATGATCAATAATTATACATTCTATTAAAACAATGTTTTAAATTTTTATATTTAAATTCTATTATATATATATATATTATTATTATACTCTTTATATTGTTAATATTTATATTCTATATCCTATCTATTCTCTGTTTTTAATTAAATTTAATAGAATTAAATTATTCGATAAGAATATTCGTATCGATATCTTATCTTATTTATACGATATAATAAAGTAAAAAAAAAAAATGACAGGATATATTATATATATATATAATGGAAAAATGTGGAAAACAAGACAAAAAGTCTTTACAATGACAATGGAAACCAATGTAAAGGGATGTAGCGCAGCTTGGTAGCGCGTTTGTTTTGGGTACAAAATGTCGCAGGTTCAAATCCTGTCATCCCTATCCCTAACTAG